ATATTGCAATATTGTAATATTATAATATACGCATGTTGAATAAGAAAGAAAGCTTCTTGATGTTTTCCTGTTTCCGGGGGGTTTGCAGGAGTGTTAGATATCTTAGGAGTTTTGGGGGGGTAGGGGGGGTTTAAAACGCGCAACAAACGGGGTGTTGACAGGTATCTTAGGAGTGAAAGCAAGAACTTTATGCTCTTGAAATCAGTTATGCAATTCTTCAATGAATATCTATGCGCCATGAATATTTATTACGCTGGCGAGCAGAATGCATGTTCACCCTTGTAAGATAGGTTTGTATGCACTGTGAGATGCCAAGAGAAAGGAAAAAAAAAAAAAAAAACCCCTTGCCCGCTAGAAAGAATGCCCGGCATGGTGGGTAACGAGGAGTATGTATTACCACCATTAACTTATGCAAGCGTCAATGAAAGTATGGGGAATATTTACAAGTAATGGACCTGAAGTAGGAACCAGATGCCAGGAATAATTCACTGAGTGCGACCCCCACGATAGTTGTCCCTCACCTTCAAGAACCGTGTTCATTAAGAAATCAACTGATGGTGGGCTCTTACTACATTAAATATGGGTGAGTCAACGAGATGTTGGGGACTTGGTATAACTTAACTAATGGATGGGTGTGTTCGGTCTTAAACTATCGTCGTTTTTTGTTCATGTTTTGTTGAGTTAAGTCCTTATAAATGTTTTATGTAAGATTTATGAGGTGATAATTGATGTGTGAGGGTCTATTAAATTCAGGGATGTCTTTCTTGATTTCATGTACAATACCATAATATATGGTTAATATAAATTCATGGTGTAATTACATACATGTACTTGAGCCCTTTTTGAGGCAGAGCTCGGCAAAGAATAGTTTAATTGAGAATCCTAGCTTTGGGAGTTAGGGGTGAGGGTTAAAATCCCTTTTCTTTGAGCGGTAGGAAGGATTTTAACCTTCGGCGTCCGGTTTACAAGACCGGCGTTCTGACACTGAGCTACTACTGCGGTGTGCTTATGCAAGTATTTTATTTTCTGCTAGCCCGGCGGTGGGTAGTAAGATAAGGAAGATAAAGAAGTATAGGAAGGATGCGATTTGCCCGATGATGATGAAGGGGTGTTCAACAGGCATGCCTCCGATTCAAGTTAAGATAATGACGTCTGCAACCAGGAGTCAGAATAGAAATTGGGTGAGTGGCCGGAAGGTGAGGGCTCGGAGCTTAGAGGTGTGGAGGATTGGGACGAGCATGAGAATTAGGATGGAGAAAAGAAGTGCGAGGACACCTCCTAGCTTGTTAGGAATTGATCGGAGGATGGCGTAAGCAAATAAGAAGTATCATTCTGGTTTGATGTGTGGAGGAGTGACTAGGGGGTTTGCGGGGGTGAAGTTGTCTGGGTCTCCTAGGAGGTTGGGGGAAAAGAGGGCTAAGGCGATTAAGGCAATGAGTAGGATTGCAAAGCCTAGGAGGTCTTTGTAGGAGAAGTAGGGATGGAATGAGATTTTGTCTGCGTCAGAGTTAAGGCCTGCTGGGTTTGTAGATCCGGTTTCGTGGAGGAAGATTAGGTGAATAATTGTTATGGCTGCAATGATGAATGGGAGGAGGAAATGGAAGGCAAAAAATCGGGTGAGGGTTGCATTGTCTACTGAAAAGCCCCCTCAAAGTCATTGGACTAGGGAGTTGCCGATGTAAGGGATTGCGGAGAGGAGATTGGTAATGACAGTGGCACCTCAAAAGGATATCTGTCCTCATGGAAGGACGTAGCCTACGAATGCAGTTATCATTGTTAAGAGAAGAAGGATAACACCAACGTTTCATGTTTCTTTGTAGAGGTAGGAGCCGTAATACAGGCCTCGACCGATGTGGAGGTAGATGCAGATAAAGAAGAAGGGTGCGCCGTTGGCGTGTATGTTGCGGATTAGTCAGCCGTAGTTTACATCTCGGCAGATGTGGGCGACGGATGAGAAGGCTGTTGCGATATCGGAAGTGTAGTGTATTGCAAGGAATAAGCCTGTTAGAATCTGAGCGGCGAGACAAAGTCCTAGGAGGGAGCCGAAGTTTCATCAAACGGAAATGTTTGAGGGTGCGGGGAGGTCGACTAGTGCGTCATTTGCGATTTTTAGGAGGGGGTGGGTTTTTCGGAGGCTGGCCATTAAGGTTTTTGTAGTTGAATAACAACGGTGGTTTTTCAAGCCATTAGTCCTGGTTAAAGTCCTGGTAGAAACTATGGCTTATGTGATGCTTATATTTTTGTTTGGTTCGGTGGTGGGGTTAGCGGCGGTTGCTTCTAACCCTTCGCCGTACTTTGCAGCCTTAGGGCTGGTTGCGGTGGCGGGGGTGGGGTGTGGTGTATTGGTGGGGCATGGAGGGTCTTTTTTGTCTTTAATTTTGTTTTTGATTTACTTAGGGGGAATGTTGGTCGTGTTTGCATACTCAGCGGCACTTGCCGCTGAGCCTTACCCAGAGAGTTGGGGGAGTTGGCCTGTGTTGGGTGTAATAATAGTGTATCTTGCAGGAGTAGGGGTGGCAGCAAGTACATTTTGAGGGGGTTGGTATGAGGGTTCTTGAGTTTTAGTGGATGAGTTTAGTGAGTTTTCTGTGTTTCGAGGGGATATCGGAGGGGTAGCGTTAGTTTATTCTGTGGGGGGAGGAATGTTGATTTTGGGGGCATGGGTGTTGTTGTTGACGCTGTTTGTGGTGTTGGAGTTAACTCGGGGTCTTAGTCGGGGGGCCCTTCGGGTTGTCTAATATAGAAGGATAAGTAGGGCTAGGGTAAAGGTGAGGAAGAAAAGGGAGAGGTAGGTTTTGATCATTCCTTGTTGGATGTTGCTGGTTGTCGTAATTATAGGGGAGTTTAAGGAGTAGACTGCTTTTGGGCCCACTTTTTCTAGTCAGGTTTGGTCGATTATTTGGGTGGCGATGGTTTGGCCTAGGAGAAGGTTAAGTTTGGGGGTAAGGCGGTGTATGACTGTGGGGTAAAATCCTAGCATGTTGGAGAAGTGGTGGGGTGGAAGGTTAGGGAGGGCTTTAATTTGTTTTGTGGTGAGGGAGGCTAATTCTAGGGCGAGTAGGAGGCCGATGATAGTCACGGCAAGGGCGGCTGTTTTTAGGAGGAATGGTATGGATATAATGGGGGTTTTGAGGGGAGTGATGTTGGAGGTAATTAGGAGGCCGGCGATAATGCTGCCTCATGCTAGTCGTTTGATGGGGTTAATCACTGTTGGGTTGTTTTCGTTGATTGGGGAGAGGGGATTAAATCGGGGGTGACCTATAGATACGAAGAAGACTACTCGGAGGCTGTAGATAGCTGTGAATGAGGTGGCTAGCAGGGTAAGGGCTAGGGCTCAGGCGTTAAGATAGGATGTGTTTAGGGCTTCGATGATGGCATCTTTAGAAAAGAACCCTGCTAGGAAGGGAACACCTGTAAGGGCGAGGCTTCCAATGGTTAGACAGGAGGAGGTGAAGGGGGTCAAGTGGTGCATGCCTCCTATTTTTCGGATGTCTTGTTCGTCGTTTAGGCTGTGGATGATTGAGCCGGAGCAGAGGAAAAGTATTGCTTTGAAGAAAGCATGGGTGCAGATATGCAGAAAGGCAAGTTGGGGTTGGTTAAGTCCGATGGTAACTATTATTAGGCCGAGCTGGCTTGATGTAGAAAAAGCGACGATTTTTTTGATGTCGTTTTGGGTGAGGGCGCAGGTTGCGGTAAAGAGTGTTGTGAGGGCGCCTAAGCAGAGGCAGGCAGTGAGGGCGGCTTGGTTGTTTCCTAGTAGTGGGCTTATACGGATGAGTAGGAAGATGCCTGCTACGACTATTGTGCTTGAGTGCAGTAGGGCAGAGACCGGCGTAGGGCCTTCTATGGCCGAGGGGAGTCACGGATGGAGCCCGAATTGGGCTGACTTGCCAGTGGCTGCAAGGATGAGACCTATGAGGGGGAGGGTGAGGTCGGTGGTTGTTGAGGTGGAGAAGATTTGTTGTAATTCTCAGGAGTTTAAGTTCGTTGCGATTCATGCTATAGAAAAAATTAGGCCGATGTCCCCGATTCGATTATAGATTACGGCTTGGAGGGCTGCGGTGTTTGCATCGGTTCGTCCGTATCATCAGCCGATGAGGAGGAAGGATATAATTCCGACCCCTTCTCAGCCGATGAATAGTTGGAATATGTTGTTTGCTGTGACCAGGATGATTATGGCGATGAGGAAAATGAGGAGGTATTTGAAGAAGCGGTTTATGCAGGGGTCCGAGTGTATGTATCATGAAGCAAATTCTAGAATAGACCAGGTGACGTAAAGGGCAACAGGGGTGAAGATGATTGAGTAGATATCAAATTTGAGGCTAATGTTGATGTCGAAGGTAAGGGTGTTTATTCAGTTTCAGCTGGTGATGATGGTTTCAGCTCCTTCGTGAAAAAATAAGAACAGGGGGAGGAGGCTAATAAAAAAGGCTAGTTTGACGGCGGTTTTAACTTTGTTTAGGGCTCAGTGGGGGGAGGGGAGTTTGGGGGTTAGGGTTGTGAGGATGGGGTAGGTCAGTAGAAAAAAGACAGTGATTAGGCTAGATGCTATGATGACGGGGGTATGATGCATAGCTGCTACTTGGATTTGCACCAAGAGTTTTTGGTTCCTAAGACCAACGGATGAGCTGTATCCTTTAGGAGCTGTCCGAGTGAGCCTCGGAATTTAACCAAGGGGGCAAAGATTAGCAGTCTTTGTTATTACAAATCTCTCTCGGTGGACAAGAGGAGTTTAACCTCTATCTTTAGAATCACAATCGAATGTTTTCGTTAAACTATGTCTACAGAGCGTTCAGCCTCAGATCACCTCGGGCTTAAGGATCAGGAGTAGGAGGGGAAGGAGGTGAAGGGTCAATAGTAAGTGTTCTCGTGAGTGTGTTGGCTCTAGGGCTGTGATGTGGGAGGGAAGCGGACCTCGTTGTGTTATCAAGAATATGTAGAGAGAGTAGGCTGCGGTGATTAGGGTTCCAGCTCCTGTTAGAACAATTGTTCATCAGGACCAGTTGAATAGGGAAGTGATGATCATTAGTTCCCCTATAAGATTGGGGAGGGGAGGGAGGGCGAGGTTAGCAAGGCTAGCGATAAACCATCAGGCGGTTATTAGGGGCAAGATTATTTGGAGGCCTCGGGCCAGGAGTAGGGTTCGGCTATGAGTTCGTTCATAGTTTGTGTTGGCTAAACAGAAAAGGGCGGAAGAAGTGAGTCCGTGGGCAATTATGAGGATTAGGGCCCCAGTGAAGCCTCAGGGTGTTTGGATGAGAATGCCGGCTGCGACAAGGCCTATGTGGCTTACGGATGAGTAAGCAATTAGTGACTTGAGGTCGGTTTGTCGGAGACAAATAGATCCGGTTATGATTACCCCTCAGAGGGCGAGGATAATGAAGGGGTAGCTGAGTTCTTTGGTGAGGGGTTCTAGTATCGTCATTATTCGAATCATTCCGTAGCCGCCAAGTTTAAGAAGGACAGCGGCTAGGACTATGGAGCCTGCAATTGGGGCTTCAACGTGGGCTTTGGGGAGTCAAAGGTGGGCCCCATAAAGGGGCATTTTAACTAGGAAGGCTAGTAAGCAGCCAGCTCATCACAGTTTGTCTGCGAAGGAGGATAGATGAATGAAGGGGGAAAATTGGAGTGTGAGGAGGGAGAGGGTCCCGGAGTTATTTTGTAAGAGAAGGAGGGCAACAAGGAGGGGGAGAGATCCTGCTAGGGTGTAGAATAGAAAATATGTGCCTGCATTCAGGCGTTCTGTCTGGTTACCTCATCGGGTAATAATTACCAGGGTTGGAATTAGTGTGGCTTCGAATATGATGTAGAATATGATTAGTTCGGTTGCGCTGAAGGCTAGGATAAGGAAGATTTGCAGGGATGTGAGGAGTGTGATGTACATGCGTTGTCGGCTAATGGGCTCTGAGGAGGTGTGGTGTTGGCTTGCTAAGATTATAAGAGGTAGAAGTCAGCAGGTTAGGGCTAGTAGGGGGGTGGAGAGAGGGTCGGTTGCCATATAGGGATTAAGAAAAGATCAGCCTGCGTCTGCTGTTGATTTTAGTCAGGTCAGGCTGATTATGGAGATGGCTAGGCTGTATGTCAGTGAGGAGGACCAGAGCTGTTTGGTAGGGATTGCTCAGGTAGTTGGGATGAGCATGATGGTGGGGATAAGAATTTTTAGCATTGTAGGAGATTCAGGCTTTGAAGACGGTCGGTGCCGTGGGTACGGGTGCTGGCAACTAGGAGGGCTAGACCTGCGCTGGCCTCACAAGCTGAAAATGCCAGGAGTAGTATGGGGGAGGCTGAGAAGCTCGTAGAATTAAGTTGAAGGGTCCAAAGTGAAAGGGCAATGAAGAGGGATAGTATTATCCCTTCAAGGCAGAGGAGGGCGGAGAGAAGGTGTGTTCGGTGGAATGCCAGGCCTGCCAGTCCTAGTATAAATATAGAAGAGAAGGTAAAGTGGGCGGGAGTCATTAGGTAGTTGTGGACTTTAACCACAAGTTCTTGAGCCGAAATCAAGGGTTTTTCTTAAACTAACAACCTACTCAGCTCATTCAAGGCCCCCTTGGACTCACTCATAGATTAGGCCGAGGGTGAGAAGAGAAAGAATAGCGAATGCTCAGGAGAATGTTATGAGAGGAGAGGAGAGTTGGTCCCCTCATGGGAGGGGGAGGAGGAGAGCAATTTCTAGGTCAAAGAGGAGGAAAAGAATAGCGACGAGGAAAAATCGTAGTGAGAAGGGCAGGCGAGCGGACCCTAGGGGGTCAAAGCCGCATTCGTATGGCGATAGTTTTTCGTGGTCTGGGCTTGTTTGGGGGAGTCAGAAAGAAATGGTGGCTAAGGCAGTTGAGAGAGCAGCAGAGATGGCAATTGTTGCTGTAACTAAGTTCATTATCTTTCCTTGGGGTTTAACCAAGACTAGGTGATTGGAAGTCACATGTACTAGCTTTAATACTAGAAAGATATGAGCCTCATCAGTAGATTGAGATGTAGAGGAAAAGTCAGACGACGTCTACGAAGTGTCAGTATCAGGCAGCGGCTTCAAATCCGAAGTGGTGTTCTGATGTAAAGTGGTATTGAATTTGTCGTAGTAGGCAGATGGCCAGGAAGGTTGAACCAATAATAACATGGAGGCCGTGGAAGCCTGTGGCAACAAAGAATGTGGAGCCATAAACTCCGTCTGCGATCGTGAAGGGGGCTTCGTAGTATTCTATTGCTTGTAAGAGTGTGAAGTAAAAGCCTAGGAGAATTGTTAGGGTAAGAGCTTGAATTGCTTCTTTTCGATGCCCTTCTATGATGCTGTGGTGGGCTCAAGTGACTGTGACACCAGAGGCTAGGAGGACAGCTGTGTTTAGAAGAGGGACTTCAAATGGGTCTAGGGTGGTGATGCCTGTGGGGGGCCAGCAGCCTCCAAGTTCGGGGGTTGGGGCGAGGCTTGAGTGGTAGAATGCTCAGAAAAACCCTAGGAAGAAAAAGACTTCTGAGGTAATGAATAGAATCATGCCATAGCGAAGGCCTTTTTGGACGGGGGGAGTGTGGTGACCTTGAAACGTGCCTTCTCGGATGATGTCTCGTCATCATTGGTTCATGGTTAGGAGGAGAAGGACTAGTCCTAGGAGTATAAGTGTTGTGTCATGGAAGTGCATTCAGATTGCTAAACCGGAGGTTATTAGGAGGGCGGCTGCTGCTCCTGTCAGAGGTCATGGGCTGGGGTCTACTATATGATATGCGTGTGCTTGATGGGCCATTAGACGTTTTCTTGGAGGTAGAGGCTTAAAAGAAGTACAAATACGTAGGCTTGAATTATGGCGACGGCTACTTCTAGCAGTGTCAGTAGGAAGAGAAGGACGGCTGTTAGTAGAGCAACGGCGGGTATAAGTGGGAGGAGGACGGATGCGGCGGTGGCAATTAGTTGAATTAGGAGGTGGCCGGCTGTTAAGTTGGCTGTCAGCCGAACACCTAGGGCCAAGGGTCGGATGAATAGACTAATTGTTTCGATAACAATCAAAACTGGAATGAGGAGAACGGGAGTTCCTTCTGGGAGAAGGTGGCCTAATGCATGGGTGGGTTGGTTTCGTATCCCAATGATTACTGTTGCTAACCATAAGGGAACAGCAAATGCCATGTTGAGGGAGAGTTGTGTTGTAGGTGTGAAGGTATAAGGGAGTAGGCCTAGCATATTTAGTGTGATGAGGAATAGTATGAGCGAGGTTAGTAGGACTGCTCATTTGTGCCCCCCTAGGCTGAGGGGTTGAAAGATTTGCTGGGTGAAGCGGTTGATGAATCAGCCTTGAAGGGTTAGGAGGCGGTTGTTCAGTCAGCGAGCTGTGGGTTTAGGGTACAGGACTCAGGGTAAGGCTAGGGCAAGGGCGATTAGGGGGACTCCAAAGTATGTGGGGCTCATGAACTGGTCAAAAAAGCTTAGTATCATGGTCAGTTTCAGGGCTCTGTTTTTGGTTTTTCTGTGCTTTGAGAGGTGGGTTCATTTGGAAAGGAGTGGGCTAGAACTTTTGGGGGGATGACTGTCAAGAAGACTAGTCAGGAGAATAATAAGATGGCAAATCAAGGTGCTGGATTGAGTTGTGGCATCTCGCTAAGGGTGGTTGGGAGTCACCTGTCTTTAGCTTAAAAGGCTAACGCTGTCCCCTGTTTAGCTTCTTAGCGAAGCGTCTTCAAGTATTAGAGATGATCAGTTTTCAAAGTGTTCTAAAGGGACTGCTTCCACTACGATGGGCATGAAGCTGTGGTTTGCGCCGCAGATTTCAGAGCATTGTCCATAAAAGACCCCAGGTCGAGATGCAATAAATGCTGTTTGGTTGAGGCGTCCGGGGACCGCGTCTATTTTTACTCCGAGGCTTGGGACGGCCCAAGAGTGAAGGACATCTTCAGCTGAGACTAAGACTCGGATTGGGGATTCAACTGGGACCACTATTCGATGGTCAGCCTCTAGGAGGCGAAATTGCCCGGGGGCTAAGTCTTGTGTAGGGACCATGTAGGAGTCAAAGCCAAGATCTTCGTAATCAGTGTATTCGTAGCTTCAGTACCATTGGTGACCTATTGCTTTAATTGTGAGGTGGGGGTCATTAATTTCGTCCATGAGGTAGAGGATCCGGAGAGAGGGGAGTGCGATGAGGATAAGGATAATGGCAGGGAGGAGGGTTCAAATAATTTCGATTTCTTGGGAGTCCAAGATAAATTTGTTGGTTAATTTGGTGGTTACTATAGCCACAATAATGTAAAGTACAAATGTGCTAATGAGAAAAACAATTATTAAGGCATGGTCGTGGAAGTGTAGAAGTTCTTCTATCACAGGGGAAGCTGCATCTTGAAATCCTAGTTGGGAGGGATGGGCCATTGGGACAAGACACGCGGGGGTTTAACCCACAATTTTGCCTTGACAAGGCAATGTTATTTTCTATTTTACTAGTGTCTTATGAAGAAAGTGGCAGAGTGGTTATGTGGTTGGCTTGAAACCAATTTATGGGGGTTCAATTCCTTCCTTTCTCGTAGGGGCTTAGATTCGGGCGTTTATCGTTTGGGCCAAGTTTGTTGAACTTGAACAAATGCCGGTTCTTCAAAGGTGTGGTAAGGGGGTGGGCAGCCATGAAGTCACTCTGCATTTGTTGGTGTAAGTTCTACTGATAGAACTTCCCGTTTAGCGGCGAAAGCTTCTCAAATAATAAATAGGAACATAATGACTGCCACGAGGGAGATTATAGAACCAATGGAAGAGATTGTGTTTCAAAGGGTGTAGGCGTCTGGGTAGTCTGAATATCGGCGAGGTATACCTGCTAGACCAAGGAAATGTTGGGGGAAGAAAGTGAGGTTTACTCCTACAAATATCACTGCAAAGTGAATTTTAGTTCATGTGCTGTGGAGTGTGTAGCCTGAAAATAGGGGGAATCAGTGGACAAAACCTGCAACGATTGCGAATACGGCGCCTATTGAGAGAACATAGTGGAAGTGGGCTACTACATAGTATGTGTCGTGGAGCATGATGTCTAAGGATGAGTTGGCTAAGACGATGCCGGTCAGTCCTCCGACTGTAAATAGGAAAATAAAGCCTAGGGCTCATAAAAGGGGGGTTTCTCATTTAATTGAGCCGCCGTGAAGGGTGGCTAGTCAGCTAAATACTTTAACTCCAGTCGGGATGGCAATAATTATTGTTGCAGAGGTAAAGTAGGCTCGGGTGTCTACGTCTATTCCAACGGTAAACATATGGTGGGCTCAAACAATAAAGCCTAGGAGGCCAATGGCCATTATAGCCCAAACTATTCCTATGTAACCAAAGGGTTCTTTTTTGCCAGCATAGTAGGCTACAATGTGGGAGATCATCCCAAACCCGGGAAGGATAAGAATATAGACTTCTGGGTGGCCAAAGAATCAGAATAGGTGTTGGTAGAGAATGGGGTCTCCTCCCCCTGCAGGGTCAAAAAAGGTTGTGTTTAGGTTTCGATCGGTTAAAAGTATAGTAATGCCGGCGGCAAGGACTGGCAGGGATAGTAGGAGTAGGACAGCGGTGATTAGAAGCGCTCAAACAAATAGGGGGGTTTGATATTGGGAGATTGCGGGGGGTTTCATGTTAACAATTGTGGTAATAAAATTAATTGCCCCAAGGATAGACGAGACTCCTGCTAAGTGGAGGGAAAAAATGGTTAGGTCAACTGAGGGGCCCGCGTGCGCCAGATTGCCTGCTAGTGGGGGGTAGACGGTTCAGCCTGTCCCAGCACCAGCCTCAACTCCTGATGAGGCAAGTAGGAGGAGGAACGAAGGGGGCAGAAGTCAGAAGCTCATGTTGTTTATTCGAGGGAAGGCCATGTCTGGGGCACCAATTATGAGTGGGATTAGTCAGTTACCGAAACCTCCAATTATGATAGGCATGACTATAAAGAAAATTATTACAAAGGCGTGCGCAGTTACGATTACATTGTAGATTTGGTCGTCTCCAAGGAGTGAGCCTGGCTGGCTGAGTTCTGCTCGGATCAATAGGCTTAATGCGGTTCCTACTATTCCGGCTCAGGCACCAAAAACTAGGTAGAGGGTGCCGATGTCTTTGTGATTAGTCGAGAAAAATCAACGTGTGATTGCCACAGGTAAGATGGCTGAGAGTTAAGCGGTGGATTGTAGCCCCATGGACAGAGGTTAAAATCCTCTTTTTACCAAGCTCCGAGGTGTTTGACATATCAGATTGCAAATCTGAAGTCGCAGACTAACGTCTGCCGGGGCTTTCCCCGCCTATTTTGGGGAGGTAGGCGGGGAAAGTAGATAGATGCTCGCTGGCTTGGGCGCTTAGCTGTTAACTAAGAGTTTGTAGGATCGAGGCCTTCCTATCTAGTAAGGCTTTAGCTTAATTAAAGTGTCTGTTTTGCATGCAGGAGATGTGGGGTAATGTCCCGCAAGTCTTATCAGGGGCTGGGAGATTTTCACTCCCGCTTAGGGCTTTGAAGGCCCTTGGTCTGTGTGCTATCCTAAGCCCCTTAGATGGTTAGGAGGGTTATTATGGCCGGGGTGAGAGGGAGGAGGAAGATGGCTAAGGAGGTTGTGGTTGCTAGGAGAAGGGTTGGGTGGGCGGAGGTAAAACGTCAGGGGGTTGTGGCTGTGAGGGTGTTGGAAGAGGTAGTGAGTGTCATTGCGTAGGAGAGACGGAGGTAAAAGTAGAGGCTGAGGAGGGCTGTTAAGGCGGCAAATGTTGCGGTGAGGGCTAGGTCTTGTTTGGTTAATTCTTGGAGAATTAGTCATTTTGGTATGAACCCTGTAAGAGGGGGGAGGCCCCCTAGGGAGAGGAGGATGAGGGGTGTGAGGGTGGTGAGGGCGGGAGTTTTTGCTCAGGAAGTGGCGAGTGCATTAATATTGGTGGAGTTATTAATTTTGAGGACTAAAAAGGCAGAGGCTGTTATAATGAAGTATGTTATTAAGGTGAGGAGGGTCAGTTGGGGGGAAAATTGGAGGACTAGGATTATTCAGCCAAGGTGGGCGATGGAGGAGTATGCTAGAATTTTGCGCAGTTGTGTTTGGTTTAGTCCGCCCCAGCCTCCGACTAGGGTAGAAGTGAGTCCTAGGAGGACAAGCAAGTTTGAGTTGGTGGGTTGAATTTGGAGGAGGAGGGCGAAGGGGGCTAGTTTTTGTCAGGTTGATAGGATAAGTCCTGTAGTCAGGTCCAGCCCTTGGAGGACTTCTGGAAGTCAGGCATGTAAGGGGGCCAGTCCAATTTTTAATGCTAGGGCAAGGGTGATTATGGTGGTGGGTAGGGGGTGGGCTAGCTGTTGAATTTCTCATTGGCCTGTGAGTCAGGCGTTAGTGATGCTGGCAAATAGTAAAGTTGCTGCGGCAGCAGCTTGAGTGAGGAAGTATTTTGTGGTGGCTTCGACTGCTCGGGGGTGGTGGTGTTGAGCTATCAGGGGGATAATGGCGAGGGTGTTAAGCTCAAGGCCTATTCAGGCAAGAAGTCAATGCGAACTTGCAAATGTAATTGTGGTTCCTAGACTTAGTCCAAAAAGAAGGGTTGCCAAGATATAGGGGTTCATTAGTAAAGGAAGGAGTTTAACCAACATTTTTGGGGTATGGGCCCAAAAGCTTAATTTAGCTGACTTTACTAGGAAGTGGTGTAGTGGAAGCACCAAGAGTTTTGATCTCTTTAGGTAGGGTTCGAGTCCCTTCTTTCTAAGGAGCTGGAGGGGCTTTAACCCTCATTATTCACTCTATCAAAGTGGCCCTTTAATTCAGGCACGGCTCCGGTTATAGTTGTGGGGGAAGTCCTGCTAGTGTGATGGGAAGTGCAAGGTGTCAAATTACGAGTGCGAGGGTGAGGGGGAGAAAGTTTTTTCAAATCAAATGTATCAGTTGGTCATAGCGGAATCGGGGGTAGGAGGCACGAACTCAGAGGAATAGGACAGATAAGAGGGCTGCCTTAATTATGAGGTTGGTTGTGGTTAGTTCTGGTGTCAGGTGAGAGATGGAGGAGCCTAGAAAGAGGGTAGCTGAGAGCGTGTTTATTAGGAGGATGTTAGCATATTCTGCAAGGAAGAATAGAGCGAAAGGGCCTCCAGCATATTCTACGTTGAAGCCAGAGACTAGCTCAGACTCCCCTTCAGTAAGGTCAAAGGGGGCGCGATTGGTTTCGGCTAGGGTGGAGATGTACCATATTATGGCGAGGGGTCAGGCGGGGAGAATTAGTCACGTGCTTTCTTGGGCAATGCTGAATGTTTGGAGTGTGAAGCCTCCAGTAAAGATGATTGCGTTGAGGAGAATAAGTCCTAAACTTACTTCGTAGGAGACAGTTTGGGCGACGGCTCGAAGGGCGCCGATGAGGGCGTATTTGGAGTTTGAAGCTCAGCCTGATCCTAGGATGGAATATACTGCTAGGCTGGATAAAGCAAGGATGAATAGAATGCCTAGGTTTAGGTCTGCTATGGGGAAAGGCAGGGGTATAGGGGTCCAAAGGGTAAGAGCAAGGGTGAGGGCAAGGATAGGGGCTAGTAGAAATAGAATGGGGGAGGAAGTCGAGGGTCGTACCGGCTCTTTGATGAAGAGTTTAATACCGTCTGCAACTGGTTGAAGGAGGCCGTACGGGCCAACGATGTTGGGGCCTTTACGTAGTTGCATGTAGCCTAGGACTTTTCGTTCAACTAATGTTAGGAGGGCTACGGCTAAGAGAACAAAGACTATAAGAATAAGGGGATTAAGGATTGATGAGATAAGTGTTGTGATCATAGTTAGGGGGAGGATTTGAACCTCCGTTGAAAGGGCTTAGGTCTTTTGCATTGTCCGGGCTCTGCCACCTTAACAGGCTGTTTTCTTAAGCTTAAGAGATTATGCCCTTTTGCCTATTTTAGTTGGTTTCATTAGGTGGGGGTAAGGCGTGTTTGAAACAGGGGCCTTTTCTTTTCGGTCCTTTCGTACTAGAAAAGATCACAACATAGATAGAAACTGACCTGGATTGCTCCGGTCTGAACTCAGATCACGTAGGACTTTAATCGTTGAACAAACGAACCCTTAATAGCGGCTGCACCAATAGGATGTCCTGATCCAACATCGAGGTCGTAAACCCCCTTGTCGATATGGACTCTAGAAGGGGATTGCGCTGTTATCCCTAGGGTAACTCGGTTCGTTGATCGGCTGTGCCGGATCATCTATGGTCAGAGATTCTGTTACTTAGGGCTGTAGCCCTGGGTTGTGGGAGTAAAGGGTGCTCCTAGTCCACGTGGGGGTTCTTTGTTTCCCCGCGGTCGCCCCAACCAAAGGCATTGGAACAGGGTCTATTTAGTTTTGTCCTTTGTGTTTGGGGTGCTTAACATGGTCTGTTCTGGTGCCTGAAGCTCCATAGGGTCTTCTCGTCTTATGGAGAAATCCCCGCTTCTGCACGGGGAGATCAATTTCATTGACAGGAGAAAGGAGACAGTTGAGCCCTCGTGGTGCCATTCATACAGGTCTCCATTTAAAAGACAAGTGATTGCGCTACCTTTGCACGGTCAAAATACCGCGGCCGTTGAACTTATAGTCACTGGGCAGGCGGGACCTCTTATGTTTTTGTTTCAGAGGCGATGTTTTTGGTAAACAGGCGAGGCTCGTATTTGCCGAGTTCCTTCTTTCTCTTTTGGTCTTTCCTGTGGGGCACACCAGTGTGGGGTTAACGGGTAATGGTTGGATGGTTTTCTGGTTATTTATTTTTTGTCCAGGGCCCTCTTGGTTTTGGGGCCGTTAATTTTCGGTGGGGGTTCGTTCCGATGTACACGTGTGCGGGGAGAGAGGCAGTGCTTCTCTTATTACTCATATTAGCATGATTACTTCCATGAAAATGGAATAGCCTGATAGGGTTAGCGGGTTAAGATAGTGTTATCAGTATTGGAGGGATGTGTGATGCTTGAGCTTTAACGCTTTCTGTTTAGATGGCTGCTTTTAGGCCCACTAGGGCATTCGCCTTATGTTGAATGTGATCTTTATCCTGCTGGGAAAATTGTATTTTTTATCAAAGGGGCTGTACCCCCTTTGATTAACTCTTTTAACTTCTTGTTTTCTGGGGTAGGCGTGGGCCGGATGGTGGGGAGAGAATTTAAAAGGCTGAACTTCTATTCAGTTCTCAGGCAACCAGCTATAACTAAGTTCGGTAGGTCTGTCACCTCTACTCAGAGCTCTTCCCACTCTTTTGCCACAGAGACGGGGTTGCCCTTTATGTTAGGCTGTCTCGGAGTAGCTCACTTAGTTTCGGGGAGTTAAACTATAATGCTTTTTGCTTAAGTGTTTCTTGCTAAATCATGATGCAAAAGGTACGAGGGGAAGTCTCTGCTTTTTTGTGCTTTAACTGGGTTGTTTCATTTCTCTTTCAGCTTTCCCTTGCGGTACTTTCTCTATTGCTTCAAGATCCTTTTCTGTCTCCCATACTTAGGGGGAAAAATGGTTTGTTTTCTGGGTGGAAGTGTTTTTGGGTGTATAAATAGTGGTTTATTAGTATTGTTGGGTGAGCTAGCTGTTGGGCGTCAGGGTGACCCGATTTGCACGGGTGACTTCTCAGTGTAAGGGAGATGCTTTGCTGTCTTAGCTACACTCTGATTTCTCCAAGTGCATCTTCCGGTACACTTACCATGTTACGACTTGCCTCCCCTTTTTCCTAAAAATGTATTATGTATTTTTTAAAGTTGGTTTGGGGAGAGTGACGGGCGGTGTGTGCGCGCTTCAGGGCCAGTTTCAGCAAAACACTCTATTTTTTGCTTACTGCTAAATCCTCCTTCTAATGTCTTTTTCATTACATTGTCCGTGTTCCCTAGAATTAGGGAATGTAGCCCATTTCTTTCCCTCTCATATGCTACACCTCGACCTGGCGTTTTGGGTTTTACTAGTTTTGCTTACTATGGTGCCTTCACAGGGTAAGCTGACGACGGCGGTATATAGGCGGGGATGACAAGAGAGGGTGAGGTTTAACGGGGATTATCGGTTCTAGAACAGGCTCCTCTAGGGGGGTCTAAAGCACCGCCAAGTCCTTTGGGTTTTAAGCTAGTGCTCGTAGTTCCCTGGCGGATGGCGGGGTAAAATGCCATCAAAGTTTAGGGCTGGGCATAGTGGGGTCTCTAATCCCAGTTTGTTCCGCAGCTTTCGTGGAGTCGGGAGGGGTAAAGCCACTTTCGTGGTGGGACTTCATGCCTTCGGAAACGTATGACAGCTCTGAAGGTGTTCGGCTTTAGTTTGGTGTTTTCCCTTAACCACTCTTTACGCCGGCGCCTGTCAACTTGGGCCTCTCGTATAACCGCGGTGGCTGGCACGAGTTTTACCGGCCCTCTTGGCTTTAACTAAGTCAAGCTTTCGCTTAGGGCTTAATGTCTATCACTGCTGAATTCCCTTGAGGGTGTGGCTGAGCAAGGTGTTGTGGGCTATAAGTATGTGCCTGATACCAGCTCCTTGTTCTCGGGCAGAGAACTGTGGGCGTTCTCACGGGGGTGCTGAGACTTGCATGTGTAAGTATGGCCTAAGCTGACAGTAAAGTCAGGACCAAGCCTTTGTGCTTACGGGACCTTTCTAGGGACCGTCTTAACATCTTCAGTGTTATGCTTTAGTTAAGCTACGCTAGC